TTACGGAATCTAATGAGTTAAACTGAAAGTAATTTTTTTTTTAATATTTTATTTTAATATAAGGTTTATGTTGGCTCTAAAATATAAATAGGATCCGAGACAATAAAAAAAGTTTTCTTCTATTCTTTCATAATGTAATCATTTTAAAAAAGTTTAATTTTTGAGTAAAGTTACACGGCCCAGTTATTTTTATTAGTTTATATAAGTTTACCCCCAAGAGTTGCTCAATGAATCGGTTGATTGGAATCGCGGGATGGGTAGATATCGTAGATGATGAATCAATTTATTTTTATACGCCTGTCACTTTATATTTGTTAGTACCGTCTATAATGATAGATGAATCAAAAACTTTCAATTGAAATTATTCTTTCAATTGATATTTTTGCTTATCTCCTATTTTGGAAAAAGGAAACTTAGGTAAGTGCTTTTTTATAAACATATGTATAATGTATAAAAAGAACATATTTCATTTAGCTCCTTCATGCCTACTATAACTAGTTATTTCGGTTTTCTACTAGCGGCTTTAACGGTAACCTCAGCTCTATTTATTGGTCTGAGCAAGATACGACTTATCTGAAATTAGTATTTGAAATGCACAATTCAGAAAAAGAAATCTTTCGATAGGATTCCGTATAAATTTCCAATTCTTGGTCATTGAGATTCATGGTAATTCGGATTAATATTTAGGTATATATATTACCTCCTTTTTCTCTTTTAAAATAAATTACAATGATTGAAGTTTTTCTATTTGGAATCGTGTTAGGTCTAATTCCTGTTACCTTGGCTGGATTATTCGTAACTGCATATTTACAATATAGGCGTGGTGATCAATCGGACCTTTGATTAATTACTATCTCTTTTTTTGATTGACCTCCTACTTTCTTTAATACAAGGGAGGTCAAATTTAGATTGCAGTTCAAGTTAGTTAAGCTTTTTCAGTCTAATTTGATCTAATGATCTAAGAAAAATAAGGACGAAATCACGCTCTGTAGGATTTGAACCTACGACATCGGGTTTTGGAGACCCGCGTTCTACCGAACTGAACTAAGAGCGCTTTCTTATCAGAAGAGAGAAGACTTTAAATACACTTTTTTAACCCCAATACGTCTTTGAATGAACGATTATATATATATATTTATTATATATATATATATGTTCAATTTGAATCGATCTCAATTAATCCCCCGTTACTGCTCAACGGAGAAGTAATAGGTAGGGATGACAGGATTTGAACCTGTGACATTTTGTACCCAAAACAAACGCGCTACCAAGCTGCGCTACATCCCTCCAATTGGTCTACAGTGTCATTGTATAGAATTCCTATCTTGTTTTCCACATCTTTATTTCCTCCATTGATATATAGAATATATATGGGCATTTCGTCTTTTTGGTCCCATTTAACATAGAATAGTAATATATATATATATATATAGTAAAAGGCTTATATACGTATGAAATACGGAACCTGTCGTAAAAATAAATGAGTAGTTTTCGGTAATGCTCGGGAAGAAGGGGACGCTTTTTGTGTTTTAAGAAAAAAATTTTATTCACCCGATAGTTGTACATTTCAATTTTAATTAGGGATTCCGTGTACAAGGTTCTTAACTGCATATGCATCTGAGCATATATGTATTACCATTTTAGATTCCAATAAAATATATTACAATAAAAAAAGGAAGGAGATTTTTCAATGCGAGATCTAAAAACATATCTTTCCGTGGCACCAGTATTAAGTACTCTATGGTTCGGGTCTTTAGCAGGTCTATTGATAGAGATTAATCGTTTTTTCCCAGATGCGTTGACATTCCCTTTTTTTTGATTCTAGTTATTGACACGGTACCAAATAACGAAGATTCGAGATACAATTAAATATTTGTGACTAATCCTTCACGCCCTTTTTCTCTTTTTTCCTTTTAGAATAAGAGGGAGGAAAGAGAAAAAAATAAAAGGTGGATTCAACAGCTTCGAGACTTGGGTTCAAGTTTGAATTAAATAAATTTTTAAAATTTAAAAAGGGATGGAGGTAGAATAAACAAGGTGGGGTCTAGATATAGAACAAGACTCTTATACAAGGTACTTAAATGTAAATGAAATACTGTGATTTGAAATAAAGTTTATAAATCATTCTATTTTTTTTAGTATATTGGTTGCAGCAAAATTTTTCATAATTGGATTTCAAGTTAGTAACTTCTATTTTTTCCTTCCTTTCTTCTTCTTCGTTTTGGATCGAAAATAGAAGAGTCGCGTAAATCAAAAATCCAAAGGGGGTTCATGGCCAAGGGGAAAGATGTCCGAATAACGGTTATTTTGGAATGTACATGTTGTGTTCGAAACGGTGTTAATAAGGTATCAACGGGTATTTCCAGATATATTACTGAAAAGAATCGTCACAACACGCCTAATCGATTGGAATTGAGAAAATTCTGTCCATTTTGTTACAAACATACGATTCATGGGGAGATAAAGAAATAGATCGAATCGAGCACATGTATGTAACCCTTCGAAGGAAGGGGAAAAAATGACATTCTATATAAATAAAACATAGTTAATAGTTAAATATAATAAATATGATAGTTAATATTATATATATATTATTAACATAATTAAATATAAACAAACCAAATCCTATTTATTCTAATTCATTTTAGATCCGATCGAAATAGGATTTTCGGGATAAGGAATAAACTAAACAAACCATGGATAAATCCAAGCGACCTTTTCTTAAATCCAAGCGATCTTTTCGTAGGCGTTTGCCCCCGATCCAATCGGGGGATCGAATTGATTATAGAAACATGAGTTTAATTAGTCGATTTATTAGCGAACAAGGAAAAATATTATCTAGACGGGTGAATAGATTGACCTTGAAACAACAACGATTAATTACTATTGCTATAAAACAAGCCCGTATTTTATCTTTGTTACCTTTTCTTAATAATGAGAAACAATTTGAAAGAACCGAGTCGACCGCCGGAACTGCGGGTCTTCGAGCCAGAAATAAATAGGCTTACTCTTTCTTCACTTGAATAAAAATTAAAATCCGAACTCAAACGCAGATTTATGTTTTGTTCAAAAAATATGAAAAATGCAGATTTAATTATCGTGTCGTAAGAAAAAAAGGAGTCGGGTAAGAATAAATCTTTTTTTTTTGAGTGTGTTCATTCATTTTTACTAATTTTTTAGCATATTCATTTTGACTCTACCCTCCCGGAGTTCATTCTCCGGGGAAAACTACGTTTAAATTATTCCGGTGGATTCTTTCCAATCTACTTCTTTTAGGATCTCATTCGAAATCATATAAAGACATTTTTTATTTGATATAGCTATTTGTGCAAGTATTTTACGATTAAGAAGCACCTGTTTCTTATATAGGTCGTGTATTAATCTACTATAACTATAGGATACCCCTATTTCACGAATTACTGCGTTTATTCGAGTGATCCACAAACGGCGAAAATTTCTCTTTTGCTTATCCCTATCCCGATGAGACGAAACCAAAGCTCTTATTTTCTGTTGAGTAATTGTTCGAGTAAGTCTTGAATGAGCCCCTCGAAAGCTTGATGCAAATAAACGAATTTTTGTTCTACGTCTCCGAGCTATATTTCCCCGTCTAATTCTGGTCATTGAATAAATGAAACTTTGACGAATAACTAATAGATTTCCTTTCTTTCAGTTATTCTTTTTCCCTTTCCTAGTCTATTAATAACAAAGCTTTTTTCCAATGTATAAACTAAAAATTCAAATGGCTTTGGCTACTATAACCTTCCCGACCACTATTTTTTTTTTTTCTAGGCATTTCACTTCGAAATAATAAATTTTATTTTACTAGGTATCAAAATAGAATAAATAAAAAATAGAAATGGATAAAGAAATAGCGGCTTCCTTCGTTTCTATGATTACTTCTTAAACGGTGAGGTTTTCTCTATACACCGGAGCCTTTACTTCATTTAATCAATGTTATTGGTAACTTGTATAGTTCACATTCTTTGGCTCTACCCATGAATTATCCAGTAATAGGTCTTTCACGATTAGATCTACTTATACAGTAACGGTATTTAATTATGAAAGTTGGCTGGGTAGCTAACCCTTTTAGTCCGTTCTTGCAAGAGGGGGCCTAAGTTTTCTATTTTTAAGTAAGATTTCCTCCGCTTAATGGATAACCATTTGCTACCAATGGAGAATTGCTTCTCATCTTAAATTGAGATGATTGGATTTGCACCAATGGAAACCATAAATTTCATACACAATAGAATGGATGGATTCTCTGTTTTTTAGATACTGAATACTGAATTGAATGGACTTCTTTTTCTATTCTATCCTATTCGCCGGTACTGATCATTGATACTAGAAAAAGTTTTCTTTCTTTTATCGCAGCTCATGATCTGAACGAGTCGCACATACACCCTAGTACATGTTCCTCGACGCTGAGGGCATCCCCGAAGCGCGGGGGATTTTGTGACATTTCTAATTGGCTGTCTTGTATTTCTAATAAGTTGTTTAATAGTTGGCATGTTGAAGCATATCATATAAATAATGGGCCGGTTTAGATCGATCCTAACCTGATGATTTTGAATGATTTGAATTACTTCTATTTAATTTTCTAGTAAATTCAGCAAAAATCTAAAATATGAAATCGAGGATTTACGCGAAATAAATAGAAATTCGGGCTATTTTCACCCAACCACCGCTACAAGATCAACAATTCCATAAGCTTGGGCTTCTGTTGCTGACATAAAAACATCTCTTTCCATGTCTTCCGAAACAACCCATAAGGGTTTGTCCGTTCTTTGTACATAAACCCTTGTGAGGGTTTCACGCAGTTTGAGCAGCTCTTCCGCTTCCAGGATAAATTCTCCCGTTTGTGCCTCATAAAAAGAACTAGCAGGTTGATGAATCATTACCCTGATGGTATAACAAAAGAGAGGTTCCTCTGTTTTGCATGTTGAATAGAAAAGAAAGATAAAGAATAAAAAGAAAAAAAGACAGAATTGAACAACCGTACG